TCTAGACAAGGGGTCTCTTGCTATGGATGTACTCGAAAAAAGAACTAGATTGTGCAATGATGAGACTGAACAAGAATGCTTACCTAAAATATATGATCCTCTTTTGAATGGACCCCATCGTGGAACAATCAAAGAATTGTATTCAGGTTCAAACATGAACGAGTATTTAATAAACTCGATAGAAGATTCTATCGAAACTCTTTGGATAAACAAACTTCATGATATCGCTCTTCCTACTGCCCTTACTACTGATTACCGAGAATTTGAAGAAAAAATCAAAAACACTTTTGATTTAAATTTTTAATTGTAAATTAAAAATACAGTAAATTACTATAAAAATAAATACATAAAATAAGTAAAAGAAGAGATAAGAAGAGATTCGTCCTCCGCCTACATATTTAATAATTTCTGCTACAAATAAATTTATAATAGCAACAGCATTCGTAATTCCATCAATTACTTGTTTATCAAAAAAATAACTTAGTTCTGCCAGCCCTCTTATACCTGTAGTTAAGGTTTTTGTATAAATAGCGTCTATGTAACCACGATTATATGACCAATTATATATATAATTTAGTATTTTGTCCCAAATAATTCTCCTAGGACCCATTTGAACGGATAAATTTCTTAAGTTCAAATTATTAAAATTGGAATAAGCAGGCCCATAGAAAAGAAACGCTATAAATATTCCGAAATATGCTATACTGACTGAAAAAATAGCATTTATCACAAATTCATCCCAATCAAAATCATAATTTGAATGTAAAAAGTTTATTGATGGAGTTAACCATCTGGATAATATATCTAAATGAATTATTCCTTGACCAAAAGGAATTCCTATGGATCCAACGAACAAAGTAACTAAGACCAATATAAGAAGTGGTAATAACATAGTATTGTCCGATTCATAAGGATATGTGGAAATTTTTTTATTGGAAAAATTTTTTATAGTAATAAGAGGCCCCATCATATTGGTTACTACATTACCAACAATAGGATATACTTTTTTCGAAAAAACAGAAATTCTTTGATTATGATTCATTGTTGATAAAATCAAATTATTTTTTTGAACTTTTTGTCCTTTTTTTCCCCAGATAGATATTGAATGGAACACATTATTTTTTTTGCCGCTGTAATTTTTACAATTACTATTTAAATGACCTTCAAAAGTAAGTAAATACATCCGAAACATATAAAATGCAGTTAATCCTGCTGTGAAACAAGCTATTATTGCAAAAATGGGTGAATACAACCAACTATCATTAAGAATTTCATCTTTGGACCAAAAACAAGCAAGAGGTGGAATACCACAAAGAGAAAGCGTGCCTAAAAAAAATGAAATTTTTGTAATTGGGACATATTTTTTTAAACCACCCATAAGAACCATATTCTGGCTTTTATCTGGGGAATACCCAACAATAGTTTCCATTGAATGAATAATGGAGCCAGATCCTAAAAACAATAATGCTTTCGAATAGGCATGAGTGATCAAATGAAATAAAGCAGTTCGATAAGATCCCATACCTAAAGCTAACATAATATAGCCCAATTGCGACATTGTAGAATAGGCTAGACTTCTTTTAATGTCTCTTTGAGCAAGAGCTAAAGTAGCTCCTAATAGTATTGTTATTATACCTACCAAAGAAATTATATTCAGTATGTAAGGTATGACTGTAAAAAGAGGAAAAAGTCGAGCTACAAGAAAAATTCCTGCTGCTACCATAGTAGCAGCATGTATAAGAGCCGAAATAGGAGTAGGGCCTTCCATAGCATCAGGTAACCATACATGAAGAGGGAATTGCGCAGACTTGGCAACCGAACCTACAAATAATAGGGAAGCACACAAAGTAAGAAATAAAGAATTGTCCCCATTATTATCAATCAAATTATTGGCTATTTCAAACAAATCCCGAAATTCAAAACTCCCCGTTATCCAATAAAGACCTAAGATTCCTAAAAATAAAAAAAAATCCCCTACACGATTAGTTACAAACGCTTTTTGACAAGCAGTTGCGGCAAGGGGTCGTGTGAACCAAAAACCTATTAATAGATACGAACACATTCCAACTAATTCCCAAAAAATATAAATTTGTATCAAATTTGAACTAGTAACTAATCCCAGCATCGAAGCGTTAAAAAAACTAATATAAGCAAAAAATGTCAAATAGCCTTGATCATGAGACATATAATTGTCACTATAAATAAGAACCATTATTCCAACAGTAGTTATTAATATTAACATAATGGAAGTAAGCGGATCTATTAAGTGGCCTAAATCTAAAGAAAAATCATTATTTAGGGTCCAAGACCATACATATTGGTAGGATGGACTGCCATTTATTTGCTGAATAGACAGATTGGCGGAAAAAATCATAACGATACTTAGTAATAAAACACTAAGAAAAGCCCATATACGACGAATATTTTTTGTTGCCGCCGGGAAAAGAAAAAGGCCTACCCCTATTGCTATAGGAACCGGAAGGGGGACGAAAGGTATGATCCACGCATATTGATACGTATATTCCATAAAAAATAAACCTTTTTTTTATTGTTAAATTGTTTCCGATTCACCAACTCTTTTATATTTAGAACAGAGCAAAAAAAAATCAAGATATGAAAAGACTTTAATAGAATTAATATAGAAATAGAATTCAGAATTCTGATGATTTCCAAATAGTCAAATAAAAACGATTAAGTCTGATAAAGTTATTCTTTTTTTTTTTTAATTAAAGATTAAGATATATGAACATGGAGAATATAATATTTTCAATCATTTCATTATTACAATAATTTAGTTTATATACAAAAAACAAGTCCAAAAATTAAAAAAAGTCCAAAAATTATGAAAAAAAAAGTACTTGATTCCGAGTATCCTATGATCCACCAATAACTCAATCCGATAAACAAAAAAACAAAGAGATTATTTTCTTATTTTCGTTAATTGATTCGGAATTCAGAATTCGGAATCATTAATCGGTTGTGAACTAGTCCGTTGGGAAACTGAGTGAGTTGCTTATATTTCTTTCAATAAAGCAACTTAAACTTATACTTGTGATTAATTTTATTGATGTTCGTCGATTTGTTACTCATCACTTCAGTTTGCACAGAGCTGCAATAATAATTTTAATTTCTGGTTCAAATAACATATCGTTTAATAAATTTTTTACTATACTAATGGATACTCATTTTTTCTAATTTGAATTAGATTAGATATACTTTCTTGATCCTCGATCAATTACAATTAATAGAAAGAGTTTTACAGTCTAGTTTTCTTAAATTAGGTAAGGGTTCTTAAACTTTTCGATTTCTTTTTTGAAATTACATGAAATGCAACATGGCAAAAATAGACAATTGAAACTCTTTTTGATTCTTTTTTACCAATGGAAAGCAACTCGATTTCTATAGCCATGAATACCATGTATATATATAAATATCTTCATTCGAATATAGTTATATATATATAATACTAGTCAGTATAAATAATTCTTTCTTCAAAATATTGTATGTAAATTTTAGTAATCAAAAAATTATATATTTTTTTGAACAATAAATGTCTTCCACATTTAACTATAAAATGAATAACCTCTGCATTTTGGAATGGCGGTTCAAAAAAAGCGTATTTCTATGTCCAAAAAGCATATTCGTAAAAATTATTTGAAAAATAAAATAAAGTGTATTGGGCAGGAATAAAAGCTTTTTCTTTAGCAAAATCCCCGGGAATTCTAAAAGCTTTTTTGTACAACAAACAAGTAATATATTATATAATAAAGACTTGGAAAAGTCTTGGAATAATCGTAATCGATATGAACCAACGAATTCGATAATTTATAAGATAAGAAATTACCATTAATATGGTAAACTTAATGAGATGCAATTTTCTATTGTCGTATGTTGTAGGATAACATTTTTGTGTCTACTAGACAAAGGCTCGAAAAATTAGGCACAATATATCATTTTTCTCTTTACAAAGTTTTCTCTTTCTCGTTAGTGGGTTTTTGTGGGATGGGGATTGTTATTTTCCCCATCGATTCACTTTTCACAAAAATGATATTTTTCTTTTCATTTTAAAAGGCTTATTGGGTTCTGGATGCCGAATATATATTCTATGTTTTAACTTAACTTTAACTATAGAATACATTAAGATACCTATCCATAAAGCACAATATGCATTCCATAATGAAAAATCGTTTTAGAAATATTGAAGACAAATTTTCACTGGTATATCTACAGCCTACTAATTGGTTTGACTAATACTTAATTAGTTTGATAAATAGTACCACGAATTATGGGTACAATTTAAATCCTAGCAATTGGCAATTTATAGGTAATCCAGTTTTCAACCTATCCAACAAACATTTTAAACCTCCTTACAATTCTAAAATTTTTAAAGAACTTAAACCACACGAAAAACCATTCAGTGCGGTTTTAAAACTAACAACAATAGCCCCACCTCACACTATAATTAAGTAAGGTAATGATTATTGAACGTTTAAATAGTAATTTAAAAGATATTTTGAATCTTTCGGCAAAATAAATATTGCATTGAATTTACTCCTCCAATCTCGACGATTAAAAATGAATGGGCTATTATGATTTCGAGCAAGCCGCTATGGTGAAATCGGTAGACACGCTGCTCTTAGGAAGCAGTGCTAGAGCATCTCGGTTCGAGTCCGAGTAGCGGCATATTTCTAAAAAAGAAATACTAGTAAAATAAATACTATTATAATTCCTATAATGGATAGAATATAATTTCAGATCTCCATTCCATTCTTGGAGGATATCCTTTTTAGGATTTTTTATGATATTTTTTACTTTAGAACATATATTAACTCACATTTCCGTGTCGATTGTTTCAATCGTACTGACGATTTATTTGATTAACTTATTAGTCCACGAAATCGTAGGATTATATGATTCGTCGGAAAAAGGAATGGTAGCCGCTTTTTTATGTATAACAGGATTATTAGTTATTCGTTGGATTTATTCGGGGCATTTACCCTTAAGTAATTTATATGAATCATTAATGTTCCTTTCATGGAGTTTATCCATTATTCATATGCTTCCTTTTTTTAGAAAAAAAAAAAATCTTCTAAGTGCAATAACTGCACCCAGTGCTATTTTGACTCAAGGATTTGCCACCTCAGGTCTTTTAACTGAAATGCATCAATCCACAATATTAGTACCTGCTCTACAATCACAGTGGTTAATGATGCACGTAAGTATGATGGTATTGAGCTATGCATCTCTTCTCTGCGGATCATTATTATCAGTAGCTCTTCTAGCCATTACATTTCGAAAAAATAAAAAAAAAATGTTAAAATGTAAAAACAACCATTTTAGGTCATTTTCATTTGGAAAAATTCAATACGTGAATGAAATAAGCCATGTTTTACAAAACAATTGTTTTATTTCGTTTAGAAATTATCACAGGCATCAATTAATTCAGCAATTGGATTGTTGGAGTTCTCGTGTCATTAGTCTCGGTTTTCTATTTTTAACCATAGGTATTCTTTCGGGAGCAGTATGGGCTAATGAAGCGTGGGGATCCTACTGGAATTGGGACCCAAAAGAAACTTGGGCATTTATTACTTGGACAATATTCGCAATTTATTTACATACTAGAACAAATGAAAATTTGCAAGGCTCAAATTCTGCAATTGTGGCTTCTATAGGATTTTTTATAATTTGGATATGCTATTTTGGAGTAAATCTATTAGGAATAGGGCTGCATAGTTATGGTTCATTCGCATTAACATTTAATTGAAAAAAAAAAAGCAGTTACGAATAGAATATCAAATACATAATAGGAATAGCATAAGCATAGATAACGAAAGTTTGTACGAGTTTTTGAAAATCATTTGAATCAAGTCAAATGATTTTCAAAAACTACAAAAATATTTGATTACAATTTAAGTTTATTTTTATTTTATTAAGTTTTAAGTTAAATTCATTTTTTTAACTTTTTTTCACTTTTTTATTATAAAATTATAAAATAAAAACTAACTATCTATAAAAATAATTAGATATAATAGTTTCTACCTTGTCAATTGATAGTGAGAGAACGAAATCCGGATAAATACCAATACCTATTACGGGTAGAAAAATACAGATTGAAAGAAATAGTTCTCGCGGCCCAGAATCTAAAAAATGAGAATTTTGAGAATTAAATTGCTTATATCCGTAGAACATCTGACGTAACATAGATAATGAATAAATAGGAGTTAATATCATTCCAATTGCCGTTACAAAAGTTATTAGTATTTTTGGCATTAAAAGAAATTTTTGGCTCATAATTAATCCAAAAAATACTACAAATTCTGCAACAAAACCACTCATTCCAGGCAATGCAAGAGAAGCCAGCGAAAAGCTACTGAACATTGTAAATATTTTTGGCATTGGGATAGTTATTCCCCCCATTTCATCGAGATAAACAAGACGTGTTCTATCGTAACTCGTTCCTGCCAAGAAAAAAAGTGCAGCACCGATAAATCCATGAGAGATCATTTGTAAAAGGGCCCCGTTGAGTCCTGTATCAGTTATGGAACTAATTCCTATAATTATGAAACCCATATGAGATACAGAGGAATAGGCAATTCTCTTTTTTAAATTACGCTGACCCGGAGATGCTGAAGCTGCATAGATTATTTGAATTGCACCTACTATCATCAACCAGGGAGAAAATATAGAATGAGCATGGGGTAATAATTCCATATTGATACGAACCAATCCATATGCTCCCATTTTTAATAAGATTCCAGCTAAAAGCATACATGTACTGTAATGGGCTTCCCCATGGGTATCTGGTAACCATGTATGTAGAGGTATAATCGGTAATTTGATAGCATAAGCAATAAGAAATCCAAAATAGAATAGTATTTCCAATGCCACAGGATACGGCTGATTGGCTGATGTTTCAAAATTTAATGTTGGTTCATTGGAACCATATAAACCCATACCTAGAACTCCCATTAATAGAAAAATGGAACCCCCCGCGGTGTACAAAATAAACTTTGTAGCTGAGTACAAACGTTTCTTCCCTCCCCACATGGATAAAAGTAGGTAGACAGGAATTAATTCTAATTCCCACATGATAAAAAAAAGTAAAAGATCTCGAGAAGAAAATAATCCTATTTGGCCGCTGTACATTGCTAACATAAGGAAATGGAACAATTTTGAATCTCGAGTAACTGGCCAAGCCGCTAAAGTAGCTAAAGTAGTGATGAATCCCGTGAGTAAAATGGGTCCTATGGAAAGCCCATCAATTCCCAGTCTCCAATGAAAATCAAAAAAATTTATCCATTTATAATCTTGCTCCAATTGGATTAATGGATCATCCAATTGGAAATGATAACAGAATACATAGGCCATTAGAAGTAGTTCTAATAGGCATATACAAATAGTATACCACCTAATAACCTTATTTCCTCTATGAGGGAAAAAGAAAATGAAAGTACCCGCGAATATCGGCAAAACAACAATTATAGTTAACCAAGGAAAATCATTCGTGGTAAAAACAAGATACACTTACTTTGACTTTGACCCGAAAACCCGTACTCGAGAAAAGAAAAAATTATTAGTTTGATTATTATATATATTTCTTTTCTCGAGTACGGGTTTTGTCGGTAAAGATAAAAAATGATGGATTCAAGTGGAATTTTCTCGAACGTATCAATAACCTAGACCCATGCTACGAGTTGTCTCGTGCCATAAATAAACCCGGACACTCAAAAAATCGGTTGGGCAAGCGGATTCACACCTTTTACAACCTACACAGTCTTCTGTTCTTGGAGCAGAAGCAATTTGTTTAGCTTTACACCCGTCCCAGGGTATCATCTCTAATACATCTGTGGGGCAAGCTCGTACACATTGAGTACACCCTATACATGTATCATAAATCTTTACTGAATGTGACATTGGATCTATAATTTTTTTTTAACATCATAAAATTTCGATCTAGTAAAGTAGTAAATGAATTATATATTGTAGACACCAGATGAATCAATGATTTAGTAGATTTACCAGAATCAATCTACTTCTGGATCTGCTCATGAAAGAAGGCCAAGATACTTTGATTTATTACATTTTATCAAATAGCACTATATGCTGCACATACCCATTTTTTTATTGGCGGATACTCTATATTTTTTTTTTATAAACCCTATTTATTCAACAAATTCGATTGATTGATACGAGTTGATTTTCTGTTACGATGAATTGATGAAACAATAGCTAATCCAATAGCTGCTTCAGCAGCTGCAATTGCTATAACAAAAATCGAGAAAATGTCTCCTTTTAATTGGCGACTATCAAATAAATCCGAAAATGTTACGAAATTTATATTAACTGCATTCAGTATAAGCTCAAGACACATAAGCGCTCGAACCATATTTCGACTTGTAATCAATCCATAGATACCGATGCATAATAAATAGGCACTCAAAACAAGTACATGTTCGAGCATCATTGAACAACTCCTCATCAATCTCGATTCATTTCAATATGAACAACAATTTAACCGATTCAATTGACTAAAATAGAATTTTAAAAGTACGTAAAAAGGTATTGGTAATAGAAAATAGATATAAATATAGAAAAATTCCGTTTTTTTTTTTCTTTTTTTTATACTTTATCTTTATATATTTATACATGAACAATAAAAAAAATATTTTATTTAAAGAAGAAAAGAACAAGTCTATATTAATTTAATTAAATGAATATAATTTTATATTATATAATTTCGAAATATTTAGTACTGACGAGCCATAGCAATTGCACCGATCAAGGCAACTAAAAGAATTATCGAAATAAGTTCAAATGGAAGAAAAAAATCTGTTGATAAATGAATCCCAATTTGTTGACCATTATTTATCAAGTCCTGCTCTATAATCTGGTTTGACCTTGTAGTCCAAATAATACCGTACCATGACGTATCTGGGATAGTAGTAATTAATGAAAAAAAAATACTTGTACAAACCAGTGAAGTGACTCCATCTCCAACAGTCCAAAGATAGAAATCTTTGTAATATTCTGAACCATTCATAAACATCACGGCAAATACAATTAATACATTTATTGCTCCCACATAAATAAGGAGCTGTGCAGCAGCTACAAAATGGGAGTTCGATGGAATATGGAATAAGGATGTACAAACAAGAACCAATCCCAACGAAAAGGCAGAAAAAATTGGATTGGTAAGTAATACCACTCCTAGACTTCCCACTATAAGACCCAATCCCCAAAAAACTAAAAGAAAATCATGTATTGGTCCAGGCAAATCCATTCTATGTAAAATAAAAGATAAATTAAGTAGAAATTTTTCATGACCTTATTGAACAAACAAAAAAAAAGAAGAGGTTACCTATTTTTTGATACCCTTCTAATTGAATTAAATCAATATAGGGTCGTGTGTGGGTTGATGTAGATATGTTTATTTATTATATGAATGATTGAATACCATTTGTTTATCTGAAAGTTTCGTTCAAAATTGCATTTCAAAAATTTCTCGATTCAATTATTTAAATTATTTAGAGTATAGAATAATTATTCTATTTTCTTTTTTTTATTTATATATTATAATCACAGATATGATATTTATATATATATACTGTATGTAATGTAGTATTTTAATATACAGAGAATAGATAACTATATTTTTATGAATATATGAAAATCATTACTCTCAACCCCTTTAGGATTTTTAGTTATTGTCTAAGCAAAATAAAATGAAGGAAGCTTCGCTACTTTCAATCAAAACGGAATCTTAGTAATTGGTAATTGTTCTTGAATCAAGTGGTTTAGCCGTGCCTTTTTTGATTTGAGTCGAATTCCTAATTGTTCGAATTGTGGAATCTCCAATTACTGACATTGGCAACCGACCCAAAGCAATTTGATTATAATTCAACTCGTGACGATCATAAGTAGAAAGTTCATATTCTTCAGTCATTGATAAACAATTCGTTGGACAATACTCAACACAGTTACCACAAAATATACAGATTCC